CCTACCTTCTATGATGAATCTATTTCGCCAATTCTCTCCTTTCTCAAGCTGCGAAAGGCGGCCCCCATAACAAGAGAATCCATAGATCCAGTGGGTGGGGCCCCAGAACGCTCAAAAGGTGAGGGAAAAAGAGTGTTCACGATAGAAAGAAAAAGAATGAGTAGTAATGCTTTTAGAAAAATTATCAATTGTTTCTTTGCCCTCCCCCTATTCTACGTAGTAGGGGTCAACCTCTTAATGAGCTTGAAGCTCATTATGGACTGGGGGATCCCCCATTCCCTAATAATAGGTTGGGAGGGTGTGAAATTGACTCCTCTACTAGACATGCCGAGAGGGTGCCCTAATTCCATAGGGTGGCTCTATTTGATTCTACTTATCTTCCACGCCCTATTTGGGGTTTTTGTAATATTGGGACATGGGGGGGGGGAGATTATAGAGGGGGAATCCCCAATTAATCCTCTCCTTCTTTTGTCCGCCGCGGCCAAACACCTAATATGCTTAGGTGCAATATACCAGCTTGGGCATATTATGCTCTTTTTGAGTGTAATGTTCAACAATTGGGGATTGCCCATGTCGTTTGAATTGGGCATCCTAGATATGCGGGTTTTCCCCATATTAAACCCCGGCGGGTAAACCGGGCATTGGATGGGAGGACCGGGGCAGACCTCTGTGCGCCCTGGCCGGGCTGACAGGTTTTTGGCGCCAAAAAGGGAGGGAGAGAGAGATCTCGTGAGTCCTTGGTCTGGTAAGGTTGCCGCGGGTTGTCGTCGGCCCGACAGCCTTCCCGGATGTAGTTGGCGTGGCGTAAAGTCTCTGTCACGCGACGAACCGGGTCACCAAACTCACGACTTGAATAATCAGGGAGTTCGCTGGATTTTTTCCAGAGGTGCTGGTTCGAGTCCAGCTCGTGACAAGGCCTTTTTGGTCATATCCGTTGGTATTGCTGTTACGGCTTCGGGTGCTCCGGAAAAGATGACTATGTTCCCTTCCTTTACATACCAATTAGCAGAGCGAGTACCCGACACGAACAGAGAAAAAAGTCGAAATCAATCCAATTCGGAGTTCCGATACAAAGCGTAAAAGCATGAGCGGTTGACAAAAGAAATGGTTTGAATAGTGACAGATTACTTCACCGAAAGCAGATCGGGATATAACCTGTTGATGTACAGTGTTACTGCTGCTGCTACTACCTCTGATTCTGGGGCCTCTTCCCCTCTCTAAGCGCCTACGTAGTCGACTATCGCTAATGACTTTGATTGTGTATCGCAATCGGACATCTTTCCGCAATTTGACATCTTGCCCTTTGAAAAGGGGCGGAGACCAATAAGAAAAGGATTTTTAGACTCAACCGCGGTAGGGCCCTGACTCTATTCCTCGCAGGGATAGCGGGCTGGTCTTCAAATAAAAAACTGATGTACAAATGCCCACGGAAAGGGCGGAGTGATTAAGACGACGAGTTCTAAAGGTGGGGTGATTTAGCGGAACAGGCATCTGTCGGCCGGATCTATAATAGTGTTAGGAGGTTTATATGGTGGCTGCCCAGCCCCCCAAGGGGATTAGTATTCGCTTGCCTTTTATCCTATCATAAGGCCGGGCCTCCATCAATGGAAGCAGCCGAAGCAAGTTGCCCACTCCACTAATTGAGAGTGGCTAGCTGAACTCTGAGGAAGAGACCGAAGAAATAATGGAGTGATAACACTATAACCTTTGCTTTACTTTAAGGCAAGGTGGAGTAGCAAGATTTTACCTTCTGATCCCCTCTTCTCTCTTGGAATCGGCAGCTGGAGCGTCTGCCCTGATCAATGCGAAATTGATCGAGATGGGATCATTATTTGATTGAAAATGTGTAAGTCATCAGAGAAGGGATATTGAACATCAAACCTTTCTTTTGAAAGAGCAGCTCAAGTAGAGCAAGAAGCTTCCTATTCGGAGGCTGTGAAGGCCGCTTAGCTTAAGCCGCATTATTTACGCGATTCCTTGATCTGATCGGAACCTTAGCCCCCTAGCTCTTGTTTGAAGACCGGAACATTAGCAAGATGGATTAGGATGGCTCTTCGGAATATTAAGCCCCGTAGGAAGACTAGCAAATCCAATGTGACATGTATTTTAGGGCAAGGAAGGGCTATCTTGACTCTTTAGTTTGAGAGGGAGAAGGCTTCCTTTTCCGCGTAGGCAGATTTGCAATCCATAGTCTTACTTAAATAAAATAGTCTTGGACTTTTCTTTCCTCCTCCTCGAGGATGATGGATCCGGGGAGGGGGAAAAGATGAGGCTATCTGGTAGATAAAGACAGATCAACATGTCCTTGCCATGCTTCGAATATCAGATAAGAAGAGATTCTGACGTCTGAGATTGCGTGCCTTGCCCGGTCAGTTGATAGGGGAGCAAGAACAAAGTAGTTAGACCATAGCTTACCGAAAGGCTAGTTTCCATCCATAAGCATTCCATTCGCAGGTACCTCAAGGGACAAAGCACGGAATGAAAGATCTTCATCTGCGGCAATTTCAATTGGCCGATGGATTCCGAATGACTAACTTACTTGACAGAAGACTGATCAGCTTACTTTGAAAATGGCTTGAGAGAGACGGATAGAGGGTTCCAAACCTCTTCCTGTGCCTGAGTGATGGTTTTCCAGAGAGGAGATTTCTTTCAAGACCAGAGGCGCAGATGAAAGTTTCAAGGACAATGGACCATATGAGTTCGAGACCGAGGAGCTGCTGACCGAGAGGAGGGGTTTACCGGGGAAGAGACTCTTTCTTTCCTTTGATTGATAGCCTTTCGAGTGTCTATTCCTGAGTGAGGTCGGGCTGTCAGGCTAGTACCCGCTGACTTGGAAGTTGCCTTTGCTCGTGTTCCCGCTGGCTGGCCTCAATCTGAGTCGTTTCCTAGCCTCGAAGGCTCTGGCTGGAAGAGATGTCTGGCCTTCCTTCGGGTCTGGTTTTGAGGCCAGAGAGCGGATGCATTGGCAAAAGTACATGTAGAAGCTGAAACTGCTTATCCGGGTGCGGCTTTCTAGCCATCAAGATAGAAAAGTAGATCGTTCAACTCTAGCTTATGTTAGCCTTTCGTTCACTTACAAAACAGAGGAGAAGAGCGAGGCTATGGAATAGTGTGATTTGGCTGCTTCCTTCGCTAACTTGCTTATTTCTTTTTTTTTTTTAGACTATATCTATAGCCTCACACTCGCCAGCTGAGTTCGTTGGCTAGTTTTGATCACCCCGAATTCGATTTCTCATGCGAGACAGAGGTAGACAAGATAAAGGTCAATCGCGGGTTAACTACTTATTTTATTGGATTTGAAAGACCAGGCTATTCCGCTCGCTCTCAGGAGCTTGAGTAGACCGTTCGTTCAACTCGCCTGAAGGAGACTAGACTTCCTGAAAAAGAAAAACTCGCTTCGCTCCCTTCGCACTCGTTTACCGCTTGCTCTTCTTATTCATGATTATACCGTTCGCAGGCATTCCTGGTCAAACTGACTGGCTTGGGGCCTGGGGGGAAGAATATTAGTTCAATAGCCAAAGCGGACCAGAGAAGGTTAGTTTAGTGACCCGCAGAAATAGACCAAAGAAAGACCGAGGCAAGAAAAAAAGGGAAAGTCAGGCTTGATTGGCTAAGGGGCATAGGTAAGGAAAAGCTCTTCAAGAGTGGTCTTCGAACGAAGGGAGTATAGGAATTCGATCTGTTGTCTTAGAAAGGTAGATAGGGACCTATTAGTCTTACTTTTTGTTTAGTGCCCGGGAGGGGCCAGGCCAAACCGACCGAAAAAAAATCACTAAGCTCACTCCCTCAAGGCTTTGCTTTCTTCCTTCCAACTGAGGGAGCTTAAGTTGTATTGGAAAAATTCGGTTAAGCTCTTCTGGCTGAAGCCGACCTACTTGCCCCTTTTTCTAGCTTTTTCATTATGCTGGTTCAACTACTGCTTATGCGGGAAATCTCTCAACACCGTCAATCCACTCTCAATAGATGCTGCCCAGTATGAAAAGGTGATAAGTAGAACTAGGGGAAGAATCTTCTTTGGCTCGGTAATGGAATCAATTGCTTGCCCGAACAGGGATATAGGAAGAAGCCAATAGGCTACAGGGTTGCCAGCAGACTTGCTTGACCTATTGCAATGCCAGTATAAACTTCTGGCACATGGTCGGCTAGCTAAAGATCAGTTTCGGTTCTAGGCAAAGATCCGCCAATAGCAGTTCCTTTCCCAGTTCCCATTCAACATTCATTCATAGTCTTTATTCTCCCCTTGCCATCCTTCAACCAGCTGCTTTTCGGACTGCTTTTACTGCTGCTTCCTATGCTTCCTGCTTCTGACTACTTGCCTTTCCCTCACCGTCACTGCCTTCCCGCTTGATATCCCCTTTTCCTTATCGCGTGCAATTAAAGGGAACGAGAGTTGGAGTGAAGGACAGAGCACAAAAAAGCTTTTTTTCTGGAGATGGAGAGAAAAAGTCAGCGGGGTGCTTTATCTCTTCCCTCCCGGTGTCCCTGATATACGGAATTGGAAAGGAATTCCAGATTGAAGGCGGAATATGGATGGAATCGAGAGGGAAGAAAGAGTCCGGTTTCAGAGGCTTGATTTGTCATCATGGATTGGATCATCAACTAATCCCTCAATGCTTCTTTATACTGTCGCCACGGAAAAGGTTCAGGTAGGGAGAACTCTTTGATTCTCAAGGTTTAGATAGTCTTTATGAAAATCCATCTCCACCGTTGTTTGCCTTTCCCCCAAAAGCATTCCGGCATCTCTTATTCCTGGTCTCCCCCTGTGAAGCAAAGTCGGACAAGGGAGAAAGACATGGAATTGATAGGGAACCGTAGCCAAGTGGCTAAGGCATGAGTCTGCAAAACTTCTATTCGTCGGTTCGAATCCGACCGGTTCCTACAGCGCCGCGCCATTCCACCTATCATTTTTTGACATGGTTAGTGGATAGAACGGGGGCCTCCGCTTGCTCCTTCGTACTAGTGGCTTGAGGACTCAGTCAGTCTCACTTCGGCTGCTTGAAGAAATAGGTATTCAGTGAGTGACTCTTTCCGTCTTTAGTTTAGGTTCATTACGGCAGTTGTGAGTTTCGTCTCTTTATCAGTGAATTCGGTATCGTTTATGAATTGCTTAGATTAAGGATAGTCCTTCCCCCAGGTGCGCCTAAAGTCTGATGTTCGTTCGATGATCCCTTTCCAAGCGGGTTAAACCATCAGGCTCGACTCAAAAATCCATGCCAGAGACTCCTCCTAGTCACCATCCCCGAAATCCAGGGAGGTTTTCTTGAAGACATGGCGGGCTCCAAGCTACACCCTTCTCTGCTACCAAATCATAGATCTTCAAGAGAAGACCAAAGCGAATGAGCTCACTCGATTCGCGTCTTATATGATTTCTCATAGACTGATGCAGAAAAGAAGTCACTTAAGGAAACATCCGGTGAATTCGTTACACTCCAGTACCAATGGACGTACCGAAGCCAATCCTTAATCCAGTTCCTGAGCAAAGACCACTCAAGGAAGTCCCGGACTCTTTCTGTTTAAAATGAATCAGGAGCGGAGCCACCTTTCAATCCGAAGGTTTCATCTCTGAAGGAGATAAGGAAGCGAAAGCTCACTCTGCCAAGCCACAATTCTAATGGATAGTCATTTTGACCCCTTGGTGTACATAGCAAGAACCCGCTCAAGGTGACGAGATCTTGTATGACTGAGTTTGGCAAGGACCCTATCACCTCCACCACCTATCCTGACTAAGGTAGAGAACCTTCGTAATTAATGGAAATTTTGGACATATAGCCATCAGACCATATGGATGATGGTAAGCAAGCAAACAACGAGCAGACATGGCAGATCAATCGTCCACCCTTGACGCAAAAGCGCTTAGCAAACTAAAATGCACCAGTGTCAGAAATCAGAGATTTTTGAGTTCAAATTTCAACTCAAAAATCATATCATAAAAGGCAGCTGACTTTGCTAAGCGTTTTCGTATTCACGGTCTGGAGACGGATTGATCACCTGTCTCTAGTCGGTGTTTCATGAACGAGCACCTATCATCCATTTTGCCTTGCTGCTTGACAACACATGTACCCTGTGAAGAGGTTCTCCACTCTTTGCAGAGTGGGTGGTGCGGGATACAGAGCGCTTACACGCTTAGATCACCACCGAAGTAAGCATTATGCTCGCGTCGGTGCTGTGTATACCAAGTCTTTATATCCACGCGGTTCTCTCGAACTGTGGCTGGGTAGAGGGCGAGTGGGGGTAAGCAAGAAGTCAGCCAGACAGTGGCTTTCTAAGAGTATGTCTTCCGGGTCCTGATTTTCCCTTTGGCTAAGAGAGGGGTCTAGCGGCTTGGCTTACTACTAATGAAATCTCTCCTCTCCTGAGGGCTGAAAAGAGGGAATTGGAATTCAAATCTATAGCTCCTGGGATTACAGGGTATACTGGATTAGCTGGTGGACTGAGAGCCTTTGTCGAATATCCCCTTCCGTACTCCTCTACTTATCCCATCCCAACTCTATAACCTGACTTGCTAGCTGGTTTGCTTCCTAACCTGATTCTGCTTTTTTAGACCTTCCATATTTCCTGACTTTGAACGAGGTTGACTTGCACTTGCTAGCGGGTTATCACCTTCTTATCCTCCTGACTTTATCAAACCAGGGGAATGTCAACGGGAAGACAGTCTGGTCGAATGTCTGCATCGAAAAGGGGACTGAGGGTAGGCAAAGTCAATGGCTTACAGGCTAGTAGAGCGTATACTGGTAAACCATGGATTATAGGGGAGAATTAGCCCTACAAGGCAGGATACAGGGGATTAGCTGGTTCTCATCTCGCCTCGCACTTCCTATTCCTCCCCCTTTCAAGCTACTACAGCGCTGGGGAATGACTAGCTCTTGCTGCAGAACTAGCACCTGAAACTGAAAATCTCGAGCTCTAGGGCTTACTGCTTAATAAAGACTACTTGCTAGCTTACTCCTAGTACCTGTGGCGGTTGACTATAGCACCAGTCCCGGGACTTCCTGACTTTCTTCAATTCTTCTTCTTCCCTTCCTTACCTGGAATGACTTGCTTAGCTAGTTTCCTTGCTCGCAGGGTTAGACTGATAGAGGGATTAGCTGGCTCCTACTCCTACAGGGTTAGATGGTTTATCCACTTCCTTACTTCCTCAAAAAAAGGGGAGAAAGGTTTTAGAACTAGCAAACCCTATAAGTCAGAAGAAGGTTATACAGCAGCTATCCCGAAGTCAGAGTATGAGTCAGCCTCGTTCTGGTGCAAGGTTATCTTTGAAGTCATTACTGAGGATAGAACTATATTGAAGTCAACTCATCGCTCTATCAAGGAAGTTAGGAGCTAGTCTGCCAAGCTTAAGAAGAAGTTCAAAGTCATCAAGGTTGTCAGCGGGTAAGGAAAATCAAAGGTAGGCTTAGAACCAGTATACCCTATCTTGTATCCAGTAGTGAGTCTGCCAACCCTTTCATTCTCTGGTGATAGGAGTCTTCAGTCAGAAGTCTATCCCCGCCCTTACAGCCAGTAGTCAGTCTACTCTTGAATCCCCGGTGCTAGAGATTGTAAGCGTGATAGAGTCGAAGGAAGAAAGGAAAAAACCTTGACCAGCTAACCTTCTCATTTCCTTTTGCTATAGAGAGCTCTTTTCATAAACTAGTGTAATCCATCCTTGATCCGGAAGCGTGCTGACGAAACGAACCTGCTCTTGACTGTAGGAGTCAGCCTATGAGCACCATCTATCCTAGCCTTGTAGTAATGGAATTGTTTGATAATCAATTCAGTCCCACGAGATAGAGTTCAAGTTGGGAGGGTTTTCAAATAAGCTAACCTACCTTGTCTCCAGATAGAGCTCAAGGAAGGATTGGTATGGGGTATGAGATTGTATTTGAAGTAAGCCAGACAGCTAGGGAAGAGGCAGTGTTCCGGAAGTTCAAGTTTTTTCTTTGATAGAAGCGGATAGCCGCTTTCTTTGAAATCAGGAGTTCATACCATACATAGTGCCATCAGTCAAGGAGTCTCATATTCACGTGGGTGGGGCAGGCAAGTGTCCGTCGAAGAGTTTCATAATAGCTTTCTTCAAAAGTGCAAAAATCAAGGATAAGTTAACCCCGCAGGAGTATGTTAAGCAAGTGACTTTCAAAGAAAAGCTTTTACACAAAGTGAGATCAATCCAGTGGGCAAAGAGGTTTGAGGTTGAGGATAATCTCTGTCCTAACCCTCTGGCAGGAAGTGGGCCTCCTCCCTTGAAGTCATTTAGATCGAGTCATTGAATTTCTCTTTTTGAAGCGCATCCATTATGAGGTCAGGTCTCTTTTTTTAGGCATGCGAGCGCCTAGGCGGGAATAGATTGGGTATAGAGGTCTGGGCCTGTGCCCCTACTGTGAATTAGACCCCTACCCTAATGAATAAGTTGCTGCTTTTTCTAAAAGTGAGTTTTCAAGCTAAGGCTAGCCATTACCTTCAAGCCAGTTCAGTGATTTTATCAATCAAGAACTTCCTGTCCTTTTTGTCAAGTCACTTCGTTTCTTGCTTAGGTTGGCTCTATAGGATGTTTTCCTTCCCCCGGTCGATCCGTTTTGTGATGTGATGGATCTTTCTCGTTTGTTTTGTGATGTGATCTCTACCAGTGATGCTGCTTGCTGTGATGATAGACTCATGTTCGGGTGCTCATCCCCTCCCTTCCCTCTCTTTTTCAGGAAAATGGACCTGCCTCTTGTCCTCTTGCTTTGTCACCTGATGAACCCACGGAGGGTTCCTTTTCTACTCCCTTGATTGATGGATGCCGGACCTAGGCAAGGTCCTTCTTTTGACGCTCGATCCATGAGCTCCATGGATGATTCTGAGAGTGGTGAACCCCCACCATTACCACTCCGAGGGTTAGGATCAAGGGTTGATCTAGTGCGCCCGCCTTAAAGCGACTGCGCACATTCTTCTTCTTCTTCCTATTGCTTACCTCCACAAACCCCTCTTCAAGTTCCTTCTGCTTTTGAATAACTGCAGCTATCTCTTGCTGCACGGTGCGAGTGCTGTTCATGAGTTTGAGAATTGGATTCCCTTTTTTAAACTTCTTTGCTCCACTTCTTGACTTCTTTTCTTCGTTTCCTTATTGACGTGATTTTCATGATCTCTCGCTACACGAGTCTAAGAACGAAGCGAGCCTTCACTGGGAAGAAGACCTACCTTTTGAAGTTGATCGTTCAACCGGCCGGATATAGGGATAGGGTGCTAAGATGAGAACAGGCGAGCGTACTTTCCCCTTTTCGAGTCCTCTGTCTGTTTATCCACACGAACAGCTTGACCTATCTGATCTTATTGCCACAACGAAGCAGGACTGATTGTGGGAAAGATTCTATAGGGATGGGCGGAAGGCGGACCCATACCATCCAGACAGTCAAGTAGTGTCCCATTCCCTCTTCCAAAACAGCCATTACAGCGTCGACAACCCCAAATCAACTTGACTGAGAGAGTCCCTTACAAATAGCTTATCGGTGTAGGGCCATAATTCGAAGAGCTATATTGTTCCTTTCCAGCCCCTTCTCTCTTGTTTTCATCCGATCTATCGTCTCGGAGCGGAGCTAGTATAATAGAGTATAGTGCGGTAGTGGGAGAAGTGTTATACCCTTTTGTTTTGAATCGAATCGTCTCTTGCAAGACATGCGGAATCTAGTTTGTGTTCCGTGACTGGCCAGGCCAGACTCACTTTCCTTTGATCCATTCTTCCATGGAAAGGGTTCTTCAAGATGCTAGACTGGTTGTATAGGGGCGTAGCGTCTGCTTCGAAAGGAAAAAAAGACCGGCCGGTTCTTTAGTCAAAGAAGATGGCATCGACTCCAAGTGTGAAAGTCACTAAGCTGCTTGAGAATTTGCTTCAAAAGGCTCCGCGTCTACCACTCCTGAAGTCAAGGCCGAGTCTCAGTCTATTAGTTAGATACGCACGCTCTTTCTTGTTTGTGTTCCAACAATGGAATCAAAAGTAGATTCAATAGTAGCGCGAGATGAGTGACTAATTGGGGAGCACGGAACTTGAAGTCCGAAGGAGCTGGGCGGGATGGGGGGCTTTCCTCAGTCTCAGGCAGAGCCGCTATAAAAGGACTTTCTATGTCTGGGTGGAGGCTCAATTACCAGAATGGGATTTGTCCTTCTGGACACGGCTTGACCAGGATGGGAGGGGTCCCTGGGTGAAAGGTTATGGAAGTGGAGCAGCATGCTCCAATGGTGAAGCAACCTGGCCTGGTGAAGCTATTGAAGGAGGAGGGGTCTGCTGCCCTAAAGGAAGAATTGGGGCATTTTGGCCCACCGGAGAAGCAGGGCTGATCGCCCCGGAAGGGGTGTGACTGATTGGGCTCCATGATTAGGGAGCGGATTCGTTTGAATTCCTAGGTTCGGGGGGTGATAGAGTTTGTTGAGTTTGACCGAAGTGAATCTCTCCAGACTTGATCTTAGTTTCAATGATGTCCTGGCCAACATGAGTTGGTTTCATGCCGATGGAATGCAAAAAACTTGGACATATTGACTTTGGTCAAGTCTTGAGGTTTAGGCGCAGGTAAGGTAGTGAATTCGGGTAGCGGTAACCCCGCAAAGAGCTCTATTTCGACAAGAACGTGTGATATAGCATTTTCAATAGCTGCATCTTGCTAACAGCAGAAAGGAAAGAAGAGCTAAGCCCTCAACTCCTATCGTCACAGCTAGCGAACCAGTACTAGGAAACTCTAAGATCACATCGGATTCTAACCCTCAGGTTACTTCACTCGCTTAATCCGAATCTCTTTCCCTCTGGGATTTTCTCTTGGAGATAGCCTGTTTCTCGCCTTTTCATGCCGATTGCCTTCAGAATTCTAATTTCAATCGTGCCACTTGCATCCAACCCCGTGCCGTGATTTGGGCATAGATCGGATTTCCCTTCTACGACGGCTAGTGAAATCATCAAAAGTTCGCTCCCCTTGGGCATGAAGCCATTGGATCAGGGCATCCAATCACAGGCGAAAGGTATTCATTCGGAGTTCTTCCCCGGCAAAGCAAAGTCCTGACTTTGACTTAGACTGACCCGAATCAAGTAAAGGCGATGAAGCAGGCTCAAGGCCAAGGGAATTTGATTTAGGAAAGCAAGTCCCATCGAGTTAGCTGTTGGAGTAAAGGCATGCCTTAAGTTAAGGTAGCGAGTGACTTTCAGGTGAGATGGTTCAATAGTCGATTATATAAAGGCTGTTTCTACTTCCCCCGAGGGGAGGAAACTCAATCAATAGCGTCAAGTAGATAAGGAAGTGGCTATTCTTGTTCATGACTCCGCTGCTATTTCCTGGAATAGGAATAAGCGCCGCTAGTCTTTCTTTTCTGTTACAGAATCGTTTTGAAATTAGCCCTAGACAGATCATTGCTAAGAGGAGAGCAGGGAAAGCTGTTCTTGCTAGTCAGGTGCTATCATCGTATTCTAATGATCATCCCGTCTACCTTTCTGCTTGAAAGCTTGAACCAGGTCTTGGAATCGGCATTACCGCAGCTAGGATAGATGCTCTTTCTCTTGTTTAGCTGGGACCAAGAATTGCCATAGTTTCAGAAGTGTCCTTTGGTGGTATCGTACTTTAAGTAGAAGATCCCCGGGGTTCTCTTTCTCAGTCTTTCGGAATAGAAAGAAGTAGGCTGTGATGCCAGATAGTGAAGTTCGAAGGGGCAAGACGGCAAATCTCTTCATAGCTTTCTTCTTGCCCACCCGATAGGTAAGAATCACCATTCATTTTATATAATTTCAGGCCGCTTGAGATTAAGATCTTTCTATGGAATGTCAGAGGCTCTGGAAATGATGATTTTTTTCGTACTCTTTCTTAGGGACTTGATTAGACTCTTGACCCCTCGATTCCCGAGAGACTCGGTTCTTTTTTACTGACGACTTTCCTTCCAAATGATCAAATAGTTGCCAACTAGTTCAGTATTCATTTAGCATCTCGCCATTCCTGTGCAAAATACCCCTCGTCAGGCCTCCCACTCGTCAGGTCTTTATATCCCATTAAGACATTGATTTCATGGATGTGGGATTCCGGGGATGTTGCGTTCTGAGCCGAGGAGGTTGAAGAGCTATGATTAAGTACTTGCGTACCGCTCCGTGGGACTGCTTGCCCTTCGTCGAATACCGGCTGCTCTTATTCCCATCGATATGCCCGGCACGCATAAATGCATGAGAGGTGAGGAAGATGTACTCTCTTCGCTCGATAAAGACCGGGACCGGCGATAGTCGTGAACTCCATCCACTGGGCATGGCACGTATGATTGATCCGGGCATTCCACACCTCTGATCGTGCCTTCAATCCCTGTTTGGCATTGGGATGGGAGATGAGCATAGGTGGTTTCGGATCCGACGATTGGCGCTTTTCATTACCTCCGCTCTCGCTCGCTTAGGCAGTCTTTCTCATAGGCTAAACTAACTGACAGCAGCAAGGAGAAGTGAGAAATCAGACAAAGCCTGATCTCCGCAAGGAAAGCCTCACACAACCGTCACGTCCTTCTTCATGTGCACGTGGATATTGTCACTATTGATCTGACTAATGTGTCGTGCCATTTGATCTCGGGATGGCCTCAATGCCTTTTTCCTTATATACCTCCTGTTCCTCAGATTCGGATTAGTTCAAATAGCCTCCGCATAAACGGGGAAGTGCTAACCCTGCTAAGACCGTTTACGCTGCAAAGTCATTTCACTGATTACTAGCCATAAATCCTCTGCATCCTATCTTCATGCCAAAGCAGATTTGTCCACTTCTTCTCAAACAAGAACGAACAGGGGATTCTCGAACAGTCACAGCTAAGACTGATGCCCTAGATTGCATTGCGCTATTCCCTCCTATTCGATGCTCTCCTTGGCCTTTTCTCATCCTTATCGTACGGGACTAGAGCGAGCTGGCTAAGCCGCATCTTCTGCTTTATTTGCTAGATGGGATAACTGGATCACTTCTTAATTAACACAGATCATACTCGCTAATCAATCAGAACTCCCGAGGAAGGGAGAGGAATTGAAACCGACAACTACACCGCTACCGATATTGGATCTGAGCCTTCCTTTAAAGAATCGCAAACAAAGAGTCAATTGCTTAGCTTATCGAGATCGCCGCTTCTTTGTTCGCTGCCGAGTATAAATAGAAAGCCCAACTATGCGGCTATCACGAATAAGAAATTCAAGGATGATGCCCCGCAAGACAAAGACTACTGCATAAAGTACTAAACCAGAGGCACCACCTACTCCCCCACCACGCCATTTTGGTGTCGAGCCAATGAATTCCCTCTTCCACAGCGAGATCTCCTTCCATATTCGCATGGCCTCAAGGCCGGGACTCTGATTCTTCTTCTCGATGAATTCCTCGATTTAGTCTAGCCCATCCTCCCGTGCTTTGATTTCGGATGCTCATTCTCGGTCCAGCGAAGTCTCCTCTCCAGCAGCGACACCCTAGCTTTCTGACGAGTCTGCCATTTACGTTTAGCCTTCCACGCCATCTCAAAAGTGATTGACGAAAGCCCAGCTGGGAATTTCCGCTTCAACCCCGAGACGAGAGTTGAACCCATAGCCTTGCTTCTAAGACCTGCGACCCTTTCTTTTCTTTTTATTCGCGGCTGGTTCGTTTGAGGAATGCTCTTGAAAGTCACGCTTCGGTTAGCTTTTAATTAGAGACTCACAGGAGGCTGTGAAAGGAGCATCCATCTCATATTTTGGGCGAGTAGACTTAGACTGATCGACCCACCGTTTAAGAACCGAACAAAGCAAGGGCACTTACTTTACCAAACCAAGGGCGTTGACTAGTGCCCATGTGTGTGCTTGCATAGCTGCTCTGACTCTTGACTGAACATCCTCCCCAACCATGATCAAGGAAAAAAGTCCTTGATAATGGAGGGAGTTCCACGATCCGACCGGATATTCGCTCTTGTCTTTGAGTAGCTAGCTCTGCTTTCTGCTTTCCCCTTAGCCTCTCTATAAGGGCTGCTTTTTTTCTCGCTTGTCAGTTATAAGGACAGTCGCCAGTGACTAATAGTATCGAACAGACAGAACACCTGCTGATGGCCCTTCTCCGCGGGTGGTGGACCGGATCGAATAAGCAAGCAGACCACATAACTAGAAAAAAGGAAATGAAGTAACGCCTTTTTCTGACGCTTTCCTCTGAGACCTTACCTTGGCCTTGGGAGTATGGCTCTCTGAATAAGGGGCTTTCAATGAATCCGCGGAGTAGTTTGACTCTATGAATTGGATATTTAGGTCATGCCAAGGTGGATTCACCGAACGGAAGGAAGAGGGTGCTCAAAGCCCCAATTGCCTATGTCTACGGGTCAATCCAAACCTTTTTAGGTTGGGATGGGAGAAGGCATTAGTCGTCTAAGTCGGGCTGCTCATCAGTGCGTACTGTGCTCCCTCTTTCACTTCCGAGCATCTGGTCATCAGATTCCGAACATCTAGTCAGGCCTAGTACCGAAGTCGAGTGCTACCACTGAGCGGTCTCCCCTTTTCGATGAGCAACAATCTGACATTGAATGCTTGAGCCATTGCTCGGAGAATGAAAGACCTTGTCTTGTCTCTTTTGAAGACCTGTGCGCTTTCCCTTTGGCGGGCCTATAATCGCGAGTGAATCCTTTGTGCCCAGAAACTACTACTTCACCGGATCGGCAACCCTGGGATTCCTAGTGAAAACTACACCTTCATCTCGATCAAAGGTGGGATCCCAGATCGCTTTAAGCTTCCTATTCGCCTTTCGGGGGGTCCCCCGTTTATAGATAGGGGCAATCTCAAGGTAGACAGGACTCAGACTACTCTACTCTACGACAGCTCTGATTTTCGTCCCACTTCTAGATTGAACTACCTGAAAACATCACTTGGCTATGGTGACTCTCTGACTGGCTCTTGCTTTCTCATTCGATGCTCAGAAGCCCGAAAACAGTAGTCACTTCACTTATTCGGTACCAAGGGGCAGGAACCGCTATCAACACTATTCGCGGATGGGTCTTTATAACACAATTGAAAACTCTCTGACTAAAAGGGATTCTAATCCGGAACGAAATAAGGATAATGTATTTGCATGGAAAGAATTTGAGGAAGCTAACATCTCTCATCTGAGTGAGTTGGGCTAGTTTATTCCTAGTCCCTCCCACTCTAGGACTTCAATTGAATAATGATATTATGCTCGCATCTGGTATGGTGCTCCATCAAAACAAATATTGATGGAACCCACTACCTATCTATATTTGCTTAGTGGATACAATCTGTTAACGGTAAGGCCTTAGCCTTATATGTATGGATGGGGGTACTCTTATCCCCCGCGAATGATCCTGCATTCAGTGCGGGTAAAAGCATATGGTTAGCTGGTTGGTTAAGTGCTATTAATTAGAATCAAAATTCGTTATTAAGGGCCTCGATACTTTTTGGTTCACCATGCCATTTCTCTAGGTCATATCATTTGTCTCATCCATCCCCGTTCTTTAGAATCGTCTGATAAAGGAGAATCTTCTCATCGTCGCCCCTTTCATCTGAATCTCGACTTGGCCCAAACACCCGCGGCAGGGATCCGCTCCAACTTCATTCCCCCATGAAGGACAGCAAGAAAGGCTCGCTCAGGGGAGCGAATTCTAAATTCAAAAAGCTGGAAGGAATTTCTTGATCCCCGCGTTTGATCTTGTTTTGGAAAGGGAAGGGATTCATGACCCGAACTTTCTTCTTTCATCCGCTGAAATCGATTCACTTAAAGCGAGGGAGCCAGGTCGATGGATTCTTTTCGGGTTTCGAGAAGGACAAGAAACCTCGATTCCGTTCAAGTTTTCGGCAGGTTGGAAAGGAAAGAAAAAGAAGGCGCTTTGTTGTCGATCAACGGATGTTTTAGGTTTCGAATTCGAGGTGCGGTGAATGGTCGACTGTTCCCTATTCATCGAGTTTTTCGGGGAATAGCGAATAGCCATCACTGAAAGGAGTAATGGAAGAATTGAACCAGTGACTGACAGGGAAGACCTAATTTCTGATATAATAAATAAATGAATCAAGAAAGTCATCGCTTTTGCCCTTTTTTTTTTTCATTCAGTCCCAGTGGCGGTGCCCGCGCCATTTCCTATTGCTTGCTCCATTATTCCCTCACATGCTCCGGGCTCCTGCTTTGCCTCTGACCCATAAACAAATGAATGTGTTGCGACTTAATGAACGAATCTTTTCGATCGAAGCAGGAACATATTCTATGTATGAATATGTTCACCACACCTTTTTGAATATTCAAATCGGCGAAAAACTCTATCCCCCGGGCCGGGTTCCCACTTCATCGCGGCAGCTAGGAGGGCAGGCATTGCTTGGTTCCCGCCATGGGTCTGCTTCCAGCGAATGGAGTGCATAAGCCCCCATAAGCTATAAGGGCGAGCCTTACGTGATAGGGGCGACTTCTTGCATCGTTTCAGAAAACCACTTCAAAATTCAACATTTCCACCCCACTGCTAATGTGGATTAGTCTTCTGTAGGATGGGCAAGGCATCCAGGACTATTAGCAGGTTCCTTCCCCCATGAAAGACTATTCGAATCTCTACAGGTTGAGCAACTAGGTTGAACAATCAATCTTGAATCTACAGGCGCAGGAAATTCATTCGGGGTCTCAGCTAGTTGCCATGTATATCTCTTCCTGGTTAGACATCTACCCCGACTGAGAGCAGAGGGAAGGCTGATTCAGGTGAGTGATCCTCCCTGGTATGAAAGACAGGGCAAAGAAGAGGGGCATCTCTCTCCGTATGGGACTCATTCGACAGTTGGACGAAAAAAGGACTTTCTGTTCCCACTTGAGGACCGTCAAAGATCTCTTCCGTACTGGCCAGGTTTAGAAAGATCTGGTTTGAAAGGCCCAGGAGATCAATTCGTCATCTCTAAATGATAGTAGGAAAGAAGCTTTGACCCCGGAATCTCGGGTGGAAGGCATCAATGGACTGAAGTCGAGAGGTGGTCGCTAGGCCGGAAGTCTTGTCTTTTCTGAGTGACCTTCGGATAACGAATTGGGTAGAGGGAAGCTCTCATCCGGGGTACTAATTAGCCAGAGAGAAGGAGAGGGTTGGGCGGGAGTCAGAAAAAGACTCTAAAATGTAGTTTCAGTGATTGATGAATCAATTGAACAAAACATTCTCGATTTGCGCTACTACTACTTATGAGACTATGAAAATACAATCACGGATGTGGGCGCTGGATTAGACTAGAACAATCTCTTTTTGATGTCACTTCCGATTCGTAGATAGCTGACTCCTCGATCGGATGAAGAAATCCCTCCGGTTCTTAGCTCGTGTCCCCAGCTCGGTCTGCTATCTCCTCCAGCCTGCTTGCTTAGCCCAGCCGATGCTAGCAGATCGGGCTGGCTAAGCATCCTCCGCTCGGTCTATCTGTCCGTCTCTGTCTCCGTGTAGTGAGTAGCTCGGGATCTTTAGCCCGCATCGATAGCTTACTGATGCCAGCTGATTAGCTGGGCCCAGTTTCCCTATCCGTCCCTGGCGTCATCTTCTCCGATCCCAGCCTGACCTTCCGATTGCTTAGCTCATCCCCTCTCGGGGGCCTCGGGTGGATGGAATTCCCTCTGAATTAGTGGGGATGGGCCGGGGGTGCTGCCCAAGCTGAGCTAACTACAGGTCCGAATATACTGCGATCACCCAAACCTTGATTATACTGAATCTAATACTTAAAGAGATCCTGTATACGAAATTTCTTCAGTTGCTTACTCGACCTAAGCAAGCCAGACCAAACACCCGAAAAAGAAGTTCTTTCTCCATCGAACGGAAATGGACGAAGAGCGAGGAGGTCTTCTTCAGAGAGAAGAGCCTAGAGAAATTTCACGATAACTGAAGAGGGAATGCGGCTTGACTAGTTGAGAAGACTATAGACTTTGAAGGGTTTCCCAGTTCGCCCTAACGCAGTGTCAGGGTAACTACGAGCTGGACTCGTCGTGAAAGTCACTTCGGATACTACAAAAATGATGTGTGCTAGCCTTCCCTTCCAACCATCGTCAGAAGATAGAGCTTCGATCTCTTTCCGTCATCCCAGAGGAAATCATATTAGAAACCTGGGCTAGAAAAAACAAAGGTACTCCGAGGGCTAGCTAATTACAGAGTACCTCCTCGTTCATTGGAAAGCGATTCCGTCCACATACTAGGCTAAAAACGGGCGCTTCAAGCAAAGTAGACTACTCATTAGAGTCTTCAATGTGAGGGGGTGAAAGCAAGATCCGAAAGGAAAGAGCTCTGTACTCGAGGGTGAGAAACAAATCAAATAGGTTATCCCATATAAGCCGGCCAATCCACAAAGATCTTAAGAATGACCAGTTTTTGAGCGGGAGAAAGGAAATTCCACATATAAAAGTGAATGGGAGAATACGATACCCTAAGTAGGAATGAATCTAACTTCAGATTTTACTACCCGAAGCGAAGGAGGGGATATATGGCAATAGCCAAGTTGACGATCAAAGAAGAGGACAAAGGTCTATACTCAAGTCTGAAGTCAAGGTAGCAAGACGATATGAAGTTGCTTTGCTCCTGACTTAGTAGAATGCATGGAAATCAGAATCAATGGAAAAAACAACCAATGAAGACTGCTTTTTGACCCCTTTACCCGGGCATGGCTTATCAGTCACTGTACCGCTGTTTGTCATTGCCACAGCACCGAAGGAACGGAGCCGAAGGGAGGGAAGGCCGTAGCGAGAGTCAACCGTGATTGTTCGCATAACGAAGCAGAGAGACTCACTAAGGAAGAAGGAGAGATAGGTTACTCCCAAAAGTAAACTAGAAGCCATACAAACAAGAACTCGGCAACCAATTGTCTTCTTTCTTCAGAACCGCTTCCGGTCTAACTAGTTTCTTCTAGGAGGCCCTGCTTCACCTACTTCGGGCTTCGTCTTGAATAGAATAAAGAAAGAGCTACGCCACCCACCACCTTTCCTTCCACCAGAAAGATCACTTTCATAAGCAAGCACTGGATCCGTATCAAAAGCGAAGCGCCCAAGACATTCCATTAATTCATGTTTGTTGGTTTCTGCTCTATTGTTTATTATCTACCGATAGTTTACCAGCGATGGAAGCGGCTACTCTCCAATAGTAGAATAGAAGCATGCTTCTTTCGCTATTCGCTCACTCTTCGCTACGCTATGCTGCAGCCGCCCTTCCTAACCTATCATCTGCCCGCTTCTCAGCTTTTTTGCTCACTCAGGTGTCCTTCTTCTCTTCGCCAGGAGCGCTAGTGGACACGGTTCGTAATGGAAAGAAAGAGACCACTGCTCCCTCATCTTTCTGGAAAAATTGGTTTGGCTCGCGTCTGATTAGCTAGTTGGTGAGGATGGCCCGTTCTCTCCACTCGCAGCTCGCAGGGCCCGCATTCGCTGATGGGCGGAGAGCAGCTGATAATCAAACCTATTGCCTGCCCAGCTCTATAAGGTCTTACAAAGGGGATTTGATCGCTCGGGTCAATTCTGGGCTCTTAGTGGCCCCTGTTCTCTTTGCTGTTGCTTGATAATCCGCAGAAGGGCTTAGACGAGACCTAGCATCTCTCAGCTCAGATTCGGCATATCCGGTCTTAGCTGAGTGACTTCAAGGATAATTTCCTACTTTACCAACAACTCCCAAGTACGAAACTAAAGACGTGACGTTCGAATCCCACCGGGCGGGCTTCAAACTCCACTTCTCAAGATCAGTCCCGGAACTGACGTACCGTACCTTGTCAACCTTTCATATTTTCAAACACGAGGATATCGGCACTGGAAAAATGGTCATTGTCACAACCGGTCAGGTCTTCTTTCAAAACCTAAGGCCCTTGACGACAGGCGCTAACCGCTTTCTACCAGCTAAAGCAGCTCGCCCCCAAGATGAAAGGGGATTGGTGGCTTCGGTGCGGATATAACCCTCGAGCTCTAACCCAAAGTTCTGCGCTCGACCTTTCACGACGGGACAACAAACAAAGGACATTTCACCGAAGAGCCCTAGACCAATAGACCCAGGCAGAGCTACAGAGCTGGCTAAATACGGATCGGTACAAGTCCTAAAAGTAGCCCTTTCTAGCTCCAATGCGGATAACAAAAAGAGAAAAAGGAGTAATAGACCAGTAGACCAATAGACCAATAGGCCAAGTTACACGGCTAAAAGGAAAGCGCTCGGCTCAAACCCGGATCGGCTGACCTCACTTTCAAGCATCCACTGGATCAGAGATCTTTCTTCCTTTAGCGGCTGAGAAAGAACAGGAAGACCAATCCCTGAACGTAGTGCAACCTTCGGTCCGCCGAGAAGGAACTACTTCTTTCAATCCCTGCTGCCCGGTTCTTTTGTCATTCTGAATCGGAACAGGTCAAAGCCAGTTCCTTTCCAGGGCAGGGATGAACCTAATCCGAAATATGAACCGTCAAAGACCTATTGAACCGATGACAGGAATACCAGTTACAGTACTTATAAGCCAAAGAAGAATCCTTCCAGTAGTATCGGCCATTTACCCCACTTCCCTCCACATTTCATCAAGTGGTCATGCTAGAGACATCAAAAGCCATGGATAATTTTGAGATGAGATCCTTCCGAATGGGATAATCAAATTCCTAATATGACTATTCTCTTTCTTTCGATTTGATAATCAATTATCAAAGAAAACAGCTAGTTCAGCTCGTCATATATAGGGTCAAAACCCCAGTAGAGACTGGTACGATTCAATTCAACATTGTTTTCGTTCGGGTTTGATTGTGTCGTAGCTATATAATTAGGAGTAGGTTGATCGTTGGATGAACTGCATTGCTGATATTGACCCCACAAAAGAAAGGGTAGGTACAGCTAGTCCGTGAACAGCCAACCATCGCACTGTCAAAATTGGATAGGTTCGATCTAAGCGAGGGGGCCTCCTAAACAGATCTACTCAATTCATCGAGTTGTGCCAAAGGATCAAAACAGTTATGAAGTGAATTACTTTTCGGCTCTCTGTCAAATACTCGGGGCTTCCAAACCTATACCAGAAGAGGAAGCTCAACCCGTGCTGACGAATAACCAACCCCCTTCATTCGTCGAGTCAATAGGGAGGGTCTAGGTTTGCTATGAATGACCCAGTATCGAATACAGGTCATACTGCCAAAGAACGTTCTCCCGTGCTTCCAGACATGCTGACACATATTCATGTAAAGTCAAAGGGGGGATCGATTCTTTGAAAGATGGGATAAGTCAATGGAAATTCACTGAGATTTCATCTTTGTGAGATCTTCCATAGTGGTACCGAGGGTGTCGGTAGAGTATACCGAATCAGTATAGCTATCCCTATTCTTACACAGCAACGCAATTGAAATCAGTATAGAACATACGTGATCAAATCTTGATTTCTTTCTTGTTGCTTGTCAATGCAGAACCATGTGCCATTCAATAGAAAATTCCTCTCCTGTAGTATAGTATAGGGTTTCTTTTCATTACTGGCTTCAGACTAGAAACTGAAGATCTGGTCAAGTGTGAGTCCGATGAGTTGGGTTATAATCATTCATGAAAGAGGTTATCATATTCCAAAAATGAAATTAGATGCGAAATCTAGAAAGCCCGGTTGTATAAAAGGTTTTTTTTCGAATCCTTTCCTTTCATTTTTTGTTGGTCATCAAATCAGAAGTCTTCTAGTCTATAGTCTTCTCTGAAAGAAAAAGAAAAAACAAGAAATTTGAAAAATCCGAAATTCAATTTGATTCCCTTTTTCTTTTCCTAAAAGAATGGAGTTTCATTTTTTAATGAAGTTACACGACACAGTTTTTTGTTGACTATTCATTTCAAAAAGAGTTGCCATATCTCGGGGTCTTTTGATTCGGAATCACGGGATGGGTAGATGTCACAGATCATGAATCCCTTTTTTTTTGATACCTCTGTCACTCTATCTTTGTGAGTGCCGTCTATAATGATCATGACTGATTAATCAAAAACTGTCAATTGGTATTTTTGCTTATCTTCGTATCTTGCAAAAATGGAAACTGAGGTCAGTTGTTTCAAAACTAGTCTGATATATATAAAGAACGTATATAATTTAGCTCCTTCATGCCTACTCTCACTACTTCTTTCGGTTTTCTACTGGCGGCTTCCACTATAACCTCAGCTCTCTTGATTGGTCTGAGCAAGATACGAAATTCATTGAATTCAAAATTCATGAAAATGAATGTTTCTTTGAGATTCCAGGTATTCCATAGTTCCTTCCCGCGTCAATTGCCAATTCTTGGTCATTGAGATGAATGGGCGATTCGGATGTTGATTTAGGTTTGGCACCCTTTCTTTTCTTTTTTCTCTTTTCAAAAAGATCGAAATTATGGGAGTCTTTCTCTTTTTCATCGTGTTAGGTCTAATTCCTATGACTTTGGCTGGATTCTTCGTAACTGCATATTGACAATACAAACGCGGTGATCAGTTGGACCTTTGATTAATGAAAATCTCTTTTTTGACCTCCTCCTCCGCAGGAGGTCAAATTCAGGTTGCTTTTCAAGTTAGTGAAGTTCTTGAATTTTCATTAGACCTAACAAGAACGGAATCACGCTCTGTAGGATTTGAACCTACGACATCGGGTTTTGG